ATACCGTTGTATTAAATGATCCCGGACGTTTACTTTCTGTCCATATAATGCATACAGCTCTGGTTGCTGGTTGGGCCGGTTCGATGGCTCTATATGAATTAGCAGTTTTTGATCCCTCTGACCCCGTCCTTGACCCAATGTGGAGACAGGGTATGTTCGTTATACCCTTCATGACTCGTTTAGGAATAACCAATTCGTGGGGTGGTTGGAATATCACAGGAGGGACTATAACGAATCCGGGTATTTGGAGTTACGAAGGTGTGGCCGCGGCACATATTGTGTTTTCGGGCTTGTGCTTTTTGGCGGCTATTTGGCATTGGGTCTATTGGGATCTAGAAATCTTTAGTGATGAACGTACTGGAAAACCTTCTTTGGATTTGCCAAAAATATTTGGAATTCATTTATTTCTAGCAGGGGTGGGGTGTTTTGGTTTTGGAGCATTTCATGTAACAGGATTGTTTGGTCCTGGAATATGGGTATCCGATCCTTATGGACTAACTGGAAGGGTACAATCTGTAAATCCCGCATGGGGTGTGGACGGTTTTGATCCTTTTGTTCCGGGGGGAATAGCCTCTCATCATATTGCAGCAGGGACATTGGGCATATTAGCGGGCCTTTTCCATCTTAGTGTGCGTCCACCTCAACGTTTATACAAAGGATTGCGTATGGGAAATATTGAAACCGTACTTTCTAGTAGTATCGCTGCTGTATTTTTTGCAGCTTTTGTAGTTGCTGGAACTATGTGGTATGGTTCAGCAACTACACCGATTGAATTATTTGGTCCTACTCGTTACCAATGGGATCAGGGATATTTCCAGCAAGAAATATATCGAAGGGTTGGTGCTGGGCTAGCCGAAAATCAAAGTTTATCAGAAGCTTGGTCTAAAATTCCTGAAAAATTAGTTTTTTATGATTACATTGGCAATAATCCGGCAAAAGGGGGATTGTTTAGAGCGGGCTCAATGGACAATGGAGATGGAATAGCCGTCGGTTGGTTAGGGCATCCTATCTTTAGAGACAAAGAGGGGCGTGAACTTTTTGTACGTCGTATGCCTACTTTTTTTGAAACATTTCCGGTTGTTTTGGTAGACGGAGACGGAATTGTTAGAGCAGATGTTCCTTTTCGAAGGGCGGAATCGAAGTATAGTGTCGAACAAGTCGGTGTCACTGTTGAATTCTATGGTGGCGAACTCAATGGAGTCAGTTATAGTGATCCTGCTACTGTGAAAAAATATGCTAGACGTGCTCAATTGGGTGAAATTTTTGAATTAGATCGTGCTACTTTAAAATCGGATGGTGTTTTTCGTAGCAGTCCAAGGGGTTGGTTTACTTTTGGACATGCGTCGTTTGCTCTGCTCTTCTTTTTCGGGCACATTTGGCATGGTGCTAGAACCTTGTTCAGAGATGTTTTTGCTGGTATTGATCCAGATTTGGATGCTCAAGTAGAATTTGGAGCATTCCAAAAACTTGGAGATCCAACTACAAAAAGACAGGTAGTCTCATAGAAATAGGTTTGTTCCTTTTCGATTCGACTTTTTTTGTTGTTATTTTTATTTGATATAGGGAACTATATCAATCTTGATTTCAATCATTCCATTTTGTTTTACTCTTGTTCTTTCTTTTTCTTATAATTCTTATAATTCAATCCCCAAAAACAGGTATGAAAGCTATAATTGTAAACCACGATCAAATCTATGGAAGCATTGGTTTATACATTCCTCTTAGTCTCGACTTTAGGAATCATTTTTTTCGCTATCTTTTTTAGAGAACCCCCTATCGTTCCGTCTAAAAAGACGAAATGATTTTTAATTATCTCAATTGAAGTAATGAGCCCCCAATATTACGATATTGAGGCTCATTACTTCAACTAGTCCCCGTGTTCTTCGAATGGATCTCTCAGTTGTTGAGAGGGTTGCCCAAAAGCAGTATATAAGGCATACCCAGTAAAACTAACAATTAAACCGGATATAGAGATGGCAATTAGGGTTGCTGTTTCCATGATTCTATAATATCAAGACTACAATGGATCTGGATCTATAGGGTAAGATCCTTTATATATATATACAGCGGAATGGTATACAAAGTCAAGAGATCTCAATAAAAAAAAAATAGGATTTATGGCTACACAAACCGTTGAGGGTAGTTCTAGATCTGCTCCATTACGAACTGGTATAGGAAGTTTATTAAAACCATTGAATTCAGAATATGGAAAAGTAGCTCCGGGGTGGGGAACTACCCCTTTGATGGCGATTGCAATGGCTCTATTTGCGGTATTTCTCTCTATTATTTTAGAGATTTATAATTCGTCCATTTTACTGGACCAAATTTCTATGAATTAGAGAATTAGATTAACAAGAACCGACTAACTAGCTTTTCAATAGAAAGTCAAGTTTAGCATTTAGATCGTTCATTTTTAGCCCATTCCTTTTTGATTTGGTAGTTCGACCGCGAAACTTCTTTGTTTCTGTATTTCCGGAATATGAGTGTGTGACTTGTTATA